GGTCTTCCCGAACAGGCCTTTTATTTGGTAGGTAACATCGATGAAGCTACGGCGAAGGCTATGAACTTAGAAATGGAGAGCAATTTGAAGAAATGACCTTAAATCTTTGTGTACTGACCCCTAATCGAATAGTTTGGGATTCAGAAGTGAAAGAAATCATTTTATCTACTAATAGTGGACAAATTGGCGTATTACCAAATCACGCTCCTATTGCCACAGCAGTAGATATAGGTATTTTGAGAATACGCCTTAACGACCAATGGCTAACGATGGCTCTGATGGGCGGTTTTGCTAGAATAGGTAATAATGAAATCACTGTTTTAGTAAATGATGCAGAGAAAAGTAGTGACATTGATCCACAAGAAGCTCAGCAAACTCTTGAAATAGCGGAAGCTGCTTTGAGAAAAGCTGAAGGAAAGAGACAAACAATCGAGGCAAATCTAGCTCTCCGACGGGCTAGGACACGAGTAGAGGCTATCAATGCCATTTCATAACCAGTCGGTGCGTCCAAATAATCATCGATTTATACACCCTATATTTGGATTTTGTTGTTTTGTTTGACGTGATTCTGTCGATTAAATACAATCAAGCGCAATCATATTTTGATGCAACGAAAAAGAAATAGAAAAGATACAAAATCAAAATTGATAAAATGGGTATAAAAACTTATTAGATACCATTGACCGCGGTATCTAATAAGTTCTACCTACTATTGGATTTGAACCAATGACTCTCGCCGTATGAAAGCAATACTCTAACCGCTGAGTTAAGTAGGTCATTTATCTTCACAAAGAAAACCAAAAGGGACTCCTCCCGTCGATGGATTATAAATCTCATATTACTTAGAAGCAATACCGATCAATATGATCTTGGATCATGGAATAGTCATCTTGAGAATATTCATCTTGACAATCAATTCTCTACATAATAAAATAGGTATTACAAGCACTAAGGGCTGTAGCTCAGTTGGTAGAGCACCTCGTTTACACGCGCGCCGATGTTTTTCAGGGGAGTGCATCATGCAATCAAAAAAATTGATCTTATTGAGAAATTGATGTCTTACTCCATAACTTTGAGGGAAGAAGAGAACAATAGCCTGACAAGGGTTCGGTCCGATTTAGGTGCCCAGTTAGGTGCCAAACAGACCCCATCATTGATTTGATATATTGATAAGGTGAATACCCAGTCTATTCAATGCTAGGCTGAGTATCAGGGCCTCAAAAAAATCTCTTTTCGTCCTATGAACTTTAAGGTGTATGAAGTTTCATATTTGATTTTTAAGTAGAGCGATAGAGACTTCATTTCACTTAGGTTAATCTAGGCCAGAGGCAGACCTACGTCAAGATAACCCCCCTTGAAAAACTTTGGTAGTGTTCCTGAATCTGAATAAACAGAATGACTCAGAGCACATGGAGCCATCTTCTTATTTTTCTGTCAAAAATAAAAAATGGCGGACTAGCTGATATTTCTATCAGTTAATGAAAGAGCCCAATGCACAAAAAATGCATGTTGGGTCTTTGAAACAGCTCAGATCATTTTGATAAGAATAAGTTTGATCTGTTTTACCGAGAAGGTCTACGGTTCGAGTCCGTATAGCCCTAGAGCCCTATAAAATAAAATTCAAATCAAAAAAAAATGAAAATTCAAATACAAAAAATTGTATCATTTTGATTTGAATTTCCTCTTTTCCTGTCCGAAATCAACGAGTTAATTATACTACCCTTCTTTTGTATACCCAATTCTAGTGAATTTTGTATCATAACATGAGTCTGGTTAAAAACTCCAACCTAACCCAACCCCAATCAAGTCTACAAATCTAATAGTAATTTACGTCGGTATTGTGCGGTATTTGTGCACAAGATAAAGTTTGAAAACTAATCTCTTTGCTAATGCTAAGTTTCATTGTAAACATTGTCAACAACGTAAAATAGGCTTTCTTTAGTATACCTTACTTAGACCTAGTCTTCTCTTTCGATAGAAAATACTCCATTGGGATTGGATTCTAAGAAAAGTAATATACCAAGACCCATCTATTCTAAAGAAAATTCCTAGGCATTCTCTTACATCTGACTACTTGTGACTACTTGTTCTATTCTAAACCACTAATAAAAAAGAGACAAATGGACATATTCATAAAAAAATGAAATTCAATATATTATATAAAGATAATCAAATAGAAAGGATAATACAAATCGATTTCAATTTCGACCAATTTCTAATAACTAATAAATAGAATTCAAAATTCGAAAAAAAAAAAGAGAATTCTATTTAGAATCCCTTTTCTTTAGAGAGAATTCTCGGTAAGATTGAGATGAAAACAAGAGAATTTGGATAAGAGCAATAGTTAGTTTTAACTATAACTAAAAAAAGCAAAAGCTATGTACTAAAAATAGGATTCTAATCAATGAATCTTGAAAGGAAACACGCCCCGCAAAAGGAAACTAGATGGTTCGACCAAAAGCAATTCTTACTTTAACTAAACAGTTATGAACGACTTAAC